CCATCCAAAATGGAGAAAGAAAGAAATTATATATTCTTATCTTTCTAGAATTTCTAGAATCCTATTTATTATTTCTTTCTTATTATTCTATTTCTATTCCTCTCCTCATTTTGTTTTGATTTGAATTTTTTACTTTCTGAATTCCTTTTCTTTTTGGATCTTGAATCCCGTTGTACTTATCTTTTCTTTTTCCAAAAAAGAATTCCTCCTTTTTATTGGATCCTGTTTCTATTCTTTTCTTCGATTGATTTTATCTCAAAACACGCGTCGCTTAAAAACTTACCTTCTCTTTTCACTTTTCTCTAGATTTGATAGAAAAGTGAAAAGATTCCCGGCCCCGGTCACAGCACAGACTGTAAAATGCAGGGCAATTTAGAATAATTCACTCTTTATTTCATTAACTATTTACTTATTAATCTATTTACTTATTACTCTTTTACTCTTACTTACTTTTCTTACTTTGAATTAGCGAACAGCTCTTAATTTTGTATCTCCATTTGTATTATCTTAATGGATGCAAAATCCAATTGATTTACGACTAATCATTATCAATTCTAATTATAAGAAGAAAATATATGTGTATATGTAAACCCCAGAACAGTGTAAACTCCAGAACAGATATTTTTATACGTGGATACCGAGCCCGGGTCTATTTCTTATGCACATATCCTATCCCTATATAGGATCATCGTGCTTGAATATTTCATTGATTTTTTATTTTTTTGTACCCTGATCATAATATCATAATAAAAGAATTAGGTATAAATTGGATCAATTTAGATATCCGATAAAAGACTCCATCAGCCTAAGTGACAGAATTTTTCCCAGGAATGCTTTATCAATTTCCATTTCTTTCTATTTGTACCTGGCTCAAGCTCAAATTCGAATTTGCATCGAAAATGCCCTCCATTTCTCTGTCTTGCTTCCGTTCATATGTATGATATATATGGATGGAGTTGACTAAAATTTTATGTGATTCAGTAAACAGAATATCCATTCCATCATTGCTAGATCAATAGGTAGGGTTCGATGAATAGTGAGCCAAGCCAATAATGGGATTTTTTCAATAAAGAGGAAACTTCAGATTAAGATGCTCCAGAATGGAAATGAGGGAATGTCCACAATACCTGGATTTAGTCAGATACAATTTGAGGGATTTTGTAGGTTCATTAATCAGGGCTTGACGGAAGAATTTCATAAGTTTCAAAAAATTGAAGATAGAGATCAAGAAATTGAATTTCAATTATTTGTGGAAACATATCAATTGGTAGAGCCCTTGATAAAAGAAAGAGATGCTGTGTATGAATCACTCACATATTCTTCTGAATTATATGTACCCGCGGTCTTAATTTGGAAAACCGGTAGAAATATGCAAGAACAAACCGTTTTTATTGGAAACATCCCTATAATGAATTCTTTTGGAACCTCTATAGTAAATGGAATATACCGAATTGTGATCAACCAAATATTGCAAAGTCCCGGTATTTACTACCGTTCAGAATTGGAACATAACGGAATTTCTGTCTATACCAGTACTATAATATCGGATTGGGGGGGAAGGTCGGAATTAGAAATTGATAGAAAAGCAAGGATATGGGCCCGTGTAAGTAGAAAACAAAAAATATCTATTCTAGTTCTATCATCAGCTATGGGTTCGAATATAAGAGAAATTCTAGATAATGTTTGTTACCCTGAGATTTTCTTGTCTTTCCCGAATGATAAAGAGAAAAAAAAGATTGGGTCAAAAGAAAGTGCTATTTTGGAGTTTTATCAACAATTTGCCTGTGTAGGGGGGGATCCGGTATTTTCTGAGTCCTTATGCAAGGAATTACAAAAGAAATTTTTTCAACAAAGATGTGAATTAGGAAAGATTGGTCGACGAAATATGAACCGGAGACTGAATCTTGATATACCCCAAAACAATACTTTTTTGTTACCACGAGATCTATTGGCTGCTGTGGATCATTTGATTGGAATGAAATTGGGAATGGGTACACTTGACGATATGAATCACTTGAAAAATAAACGTATTCGTTCTGTAGCAGATCTATTACAGGATCAATTCGGATTGGCTCTTGTTCGTTTAGAAAATACGGTTCGAGGAACTATATGTGGAGCAATCAGGCATAAATTGATACCTACTCCTCAAAATTTGGTAACTTCAACTTCATTAACAACTACTTATGAATCGTTTTTTGGCCTACACCCTTTATCTCAAGTTTTGGATCGAACTAATCCGTTGACACAAATTGTTCATGGGCGAAAATGGAGTTATTTGGGTCCTGGAGGATTGACGGGGCGAACTGCTAGTTTTCGGATACGAGATATCCACCCGAGTCACTATGGACGTATTTGTCCTATTGACACGTCCGAAGGAATCAATGTTGGACTTATCGGATCATTAGCTATTCATGTGAAGGTTGGTTATTGGGGATCTATAGAGAGTCCGTTTTATAAATTATCTGAGAGATCAAAAGAGGCACAGATGGTTTATTTATCACCAAATAGAGATGAATATTTTATGGTAGCAGCAGGAAATTCTTTGGCCTTGAATCGGGGTATTCAAGAACAACAGGTTGTTCCTGCTCGATATCGTCAAGAATTCCTGACTATTGCATGGGAAGAGATTCATCTTAGAAGCATTTTTCCCTTCCAATATTTTTCGATTGGAGCTTCCCTCATTCCTTTTATCGAGCATAATGATGCGAATCGAGCTTTAATGAGTTCTAATATGCAGCGTCAAGCAGTTCCCCTTTCTCGGTCCGAGAAGTGCATTGTTGGAACTGGCTTGGAAGGCCAAACGGCTCTAGATTCGGGGATTTCAGCTATAGCCGAACGCAAGGGAAAAATCATTTATACTGATACTCAAAAGATCATTTTCTCAAGTAATGGGGATACTCTAAGCATTCCATTAGTTATGTATCAACGTTCCAACAAAAATACTTGTATGCATCAAAAAACTCAGGTTAAGCGGGGTAAATACATTAAAAAGGGACAAATTCTAGCGGGTGGTGCGGCTACAGCTGGTGGGGAACTCGCTTTAGGAAAAAATGTATTAGTAGCTTATATGCCATGGGAAGGTTACAATTTTGAAGACGCAGTACTAATTAGCGAACGTCTGGTCTATGAAGATATTTATACTTCTTTTCACATCCGGAAATATGAAATTCAGACTCATTTAACAAGCCAAGGTCCTGAAAGAATCACTAAGGATATTCCGCATTTAGAGGCTCGTTTACTCCGAAATTTAGACAGAAATGGAATTGTGATGCTGGGATCTTGGATAGAAACAGGTGATATCTTAGTAGGTAAATTAACACCTCAGACAGCGAGCGAATCTTCATATGCCCCGGAGGATAGATTATTACGAGCTATACTTGGCATTCAGGTATCCACTTCAAAAGAAACTTCTCTAAGACTACCTATAGGGGGAAGGGGTCGAGTTATTGATGTGAGATGGATCCATAGAAAGGGGGTTTCCAATTATAATCCAGAAAGGATTCGTGTATATATTTCACAGAAACGTGAAATCAAAGTAGGTGATAAAGTAGCTGGAAGGCATGGGAATAAGGGTATAATTTCTAAGATTTTGTCTAGACAAGATATGCCCTATTTGCAAGATGGAACGCCCGTTGATATGGTATTCAATCCATTAGGAGTCCCCTCACGAATGAATGTGGGACAGATATTTGAATGTTCGCTCGGGTTAGCGGGGGATCTGCTAAAGAAACATTATAGAATAGGGCCCTTTGATGAGAGATATGAGCAAGAGGCCTCAAGAAAACTAGTGTTTTCTGAATTATATGAAGCCAGTAAGCAAACAAAAAATCCATGGGTATTTGAACCCGAATATCCGGGAAAAAGCAGAATCTTTGATGGAAGAACAGGAGATCTTTTTGAACAACCTGTTCTAATAGGAAAGTCCTATATCCTAAAATTAATTCATCAAGTTGATGATAAAATCCATGGACGTTCCAGTGGGCATTACGCACTTGTTACACAACAACCCCTTAGAGGGAGGGCCAAACAAGGGGGACAAAGAGTAGGAGAAATGGAAGTTTGGGCTCTAGAGGGATTTGGTGTTGCTCATATTTTACAAGAGATGCTTACTTATAAATCTGATCATATTAGAGCTCGTCAAGAAGTACTTGGTGCTACGATTATTGGATCAACAGTACCTAATCCAGAGGGTGCTCCAGAATCTTTTCGATTGCTCGTTCGAGAACTACGATCTTTGGCCCTGGAACTGAATCATTTCCTTGTATCTGAAAAGAACTTCCAGATGAATAGGAAGGAAGCTTGATCTCAATGAATCAGAATTTCTATTCTATGATCGACCAGTATAAACATCAACAACTTCGAATTGGACCAGTTTCCCCTCAACAAATCAGGGCTTGGGCAAAAAAGATTCTACCCAATGGAGAGATAGTTGGAGAGGTGACAAAACCCTATACTTTTCATTATAAAACTAATAAACCGGAGAAAGATGGATTGTTTTGTGAAAGAATTTCTGGACCCATAAAAAGTGGGATTTGTGCTTGTGGAAATTACCGAGGGATTGGGGCTGAAAAAGAAGACCCGAAATATTGTGAAGAATGCGGGGTGGAATTTGTTGATTCTCGGATACGAAGGTACCAAATGGGATACATCAAACTGACATGTCCAGTGACTCATGTGTGGTATTTGAAACGTCTTCCTAGTTATATTGCGAATCTTTTAGATAAGCCCCTTAGGGAATTAGAGGGCCTAGTATATTGCGATGTGTGATTTGATCGAAATTTTCATTTGACAGATTTGGACTGAGAAACTGTCATCCCATTTAATCTGATTGGGATGCCCCCGGCTCTGACATGTATCTTGGGAGGAGGAACATGAAGCTCAGAATTATGGGTGCATTCAAGACTTCAAAATAGAAGAAAAGGGGAATTGATCCATGGTCGATTCCGTAACAGATAATATAGGAATAGTTAGTTATACCTCGTGAAAAAAAGACTTTTTGT